CTCCTTTATTTATGATGCTAAGAAGTAAAAAAAAAGCCAATAAAGAAAAAAATATATTCATCCAACAAAAGGAGAGAGAGGGATTCGAACCCTCGATAGTTATTTTTATGAACTATACCGGTTTTCAAGACCGGAGCCATCAACCACTCGGCCATCTCTCCGAAAGATAATTTATATTTTATTTTTTTTTCGACAAATCGAACATAGCCCTATGAGTTAATACGATCACTATGTAGAGAAAGGTATGGAGTGTGACTTTCTTTATAGGTCTATCAATCTGTCTATATAAAAAAATGAGATACACGATCCAGTATACCCGTTTGTGAAGTCAAAAAGAACCTTTAACGTCATGTCCGAATAGAATAAAAGTGGTAAAAAGAAGTTGGAAATAAGTCATCTTGAATCAACGGATTCATGATAAAATCCCTTTATTTATTAAATATTTTTTAGTGGGTAATAGGATTAAATGGTGTATATTCTTTTGTTAATAGCTTGGAGGATTAAAAACATGACTATTGCTTTCCAATTGGCTGTTTTTGCATTAATTATTACTTCATCAATCTTACTGATTAGTGTACCCGTTGTATTTGCGTCTCCTGATGGTTGGTCGAGTAACAAAAATGTTGTTTTTTCTGGTACATCATTATGGATTGGATTAGTCTTCTTGGTGGGTATCCTTAATTCTCTTATCTCTTGAATTCATTCGTTGCAGATCCAAAAATGAGATGACCCCTCCCATTCCATGAATTACACATTCAAATTCAATATAAGTCCATAAAATGCAAATAAATAAAACAAAAAATTAGAGGGGGGGTCGAACTTCTGTAACTTGAATAAAAAATTAATAAATATAAATTTACTAAATATGAAATAGTAATAAATAACTAAATAAAAAACTAATCAAAAATTGATATCTAATATAAATATAGAAAATAATATTTTATGGAAATAGAGAATAATATATTTTTTAATATAAAATTCAATATCAATATATAGAATAAATATATTATTAATATATAATATATATATATATATTTATCGAATTGTTAATTGAATTGATTTGTTGGTAGAATTTTATGAAATGACTCCAAACCAAAGAGTGTATCTCGTCTAGCTTTGAACAAATATTATGCATAAATTTCTTATCAAGAAGGCAAAAAAATGCGGATATAGTCGAATGGTAAAATTTCTCTTTGCCAAGGAGAAGACGCGGGTTCGATTCCCGCTATCCGCCCAAATATAAATGGATTGAAAAAGAGAAAAGATTCGGTATAGTTGACCTGGAAATAGAGTAATTTTTTCCTCGCGTCCCAAAAGACAAGTATTAATTAATGACTAGTTAATAGAATAAAACTTACATTTGTTGAAAAAAAATGTTGCGGAGACAGGATTTGAACCCGTGACCTCAAGGTTATGAGCCTTGCGAGCTACCAAACTGCTCTACCCCGCGATGAAACAAAAAAACTTGGACTAAACTCTAATAAACAAAGAAGAATTGAATGCGCCCCTATTCCATATCTGTACAAATAGAATAGCCTATTTAGACAGAATGGTAAAGGGGCCTCATCGATTATAGAAAAAAATAGAAAAATTAAGGGATACTCAAATCCTTACCAGCTTGATCTTGTTGCCCCTGGCAACAAACATGCCTGAACCATTTCCCTAAGGATGTGTCCAGATAGTCCAAAGTCTCGATAGTTAGCTCTCGGTCTTCCGGTCGAAAAGCAACGTCGATGAAGACGTGTAGGTGCACTATTACGCGGTGGGGATTGTAATTTTCCATGAATTTTCCATTTCTCACTTAGCGACGGAATCTGACTTATTTCCTTTTTTGAGGATCGACGAATCAAATGATATTTTTGTTCCAATTTTTGCCTCTTCTTCTCCCTATAAATCAAACTTTTCTTTGCCATAATGTTTCAGTTCCTCTTATTATCAATGATAATGATACAAATCGGATCCTAGATGTAGAAATAAATATAAGAGTGCATACCTTATTTTTTATTAAAAAAATATTTTATTGCGGATAGAATACATAAATAATTAACCGAATTTGCCCGATGTGGAGGCAATCAAGAAAGCCGCATAAGTGAATATATAACCTACAGAAAAGTGAGCTAATCCAACCAACCTTGCTTGCACAATTGAAAGAGCTACTGGTTTATCTTTCCATCGAATCAAATTTGCCAAAGGTGTGCGTTCATGAGCCCATGCTAAAGTTTCAATCAATTCCTGCCAATAACCACGCCAGGAAATTAAGAACATAAATCCAGTAGCCCAAACAAGATGCCCAAATAAAAACATCCATGCCCAGACTGATAAACTATTCATACCAAACGGGTTATATCCATTGATAAGTTGTGAAGAGTTTAACCATAGATAATCTCTTAACCATCCCATCAAATAAGTGGAAGATTCGTTAAACTGTGAAACGTTACCCTGCCATAATGTGATGTGTTTCCAATGCCAATAAAAAGTAACCCATCCAATAGTATTTAAC